GAGGTAGCTTTGATACGCTACTCGCAACAATCGGATTTTCGTAGGGATATAATAAAAGGATCCATGCGTACTCAAAGGCGTAAAACAGTTACTTGGGAAATGTTTCAAGCAAATGTGCATTCCCCACTTTTTTTGGATCGAATAGACAAAACATTTTTTTTTTCTTCTTTTGATATCTCTGAAATGATGAATCTCATTTTTAGGAATTCGGTCGAGAGAGAACCGGAATTTAAAATTTCCAATTTTGAGGAGGAAGAGACAAAAGAAAAGAAAAAAAAAAACGAGGAGAAAAAAGAGGAAAATGAACGTATAGCAATATCAGAAACTTGGGATAACATTATATTTGCTCAAGCAATAAGAGGTTCGATGTTAGTAACCCAATCCTTTCTTAGAAAATACATTGTATTGCCTTCATTGATAATAGCTAAAAATATTGGTCGTATGTTATTATTCCAATTCCCCGAGTGGTATGAGGATTTGAAGGAATGGAATAGAGAAATGCATGTTAAATGCACCTATAATGGTGTTCAATTATCGGAAACAGAATTTCCAAAAGATTGGTTAACAGACGGTATTCAGATAAAGATTCTATTTCCTTTCTTTCTTAAACCTTGGCGAAGATCTAAAATACGATCTCATCATAGAGATCCAATGAAAAAAAAAGGAAAAAAAGCAAATTTTTGTTTTTTAACAATTTGGGGAATGGAAGCAGAAGTTCCTTTTGGTTCTCCCCGAAAACGACCTTCTTTTTTTGAACCCATTTATAAAGAACTCCAAAAAATAATTAGAAAAATAATTAGAAAAGTAAAAAAGAATTTTTTTTTCGTTCTAAAAGTTTTTAAAGAAAAAAAAAGATGGGTTATCAAAATAGTTCTAGTTATAAAACAAAAAATGAAGGAACTTGAAAAAATGAACCCCATTTTCTTATTTGAATTTAGGAAGGGAAAAATATATAAACCGAATGAAAATGCAAGAGATTCTAAAATAAATAATAAGATTATTCACGAATCAACCATTCGAATTCGATCCATGAATTGGGCAAATTACTCACTCATAGAAAAAAAAATAAAGGATCTTGCTGATAGGACAGTCATAATCAGGAATCAAATAGAACTAGAACGAATCACAAAAGACAAGAAAAAAATAGTTCTAACTTGTGATGATAAAAAATCGGAATCAAAGAAACATATTTTGCAGATATTTAAAAGAAAAAAGATCCGATTTATACGTAAATTAAAATTTTTTATGAAATCATTCATTGAAAAAATATACATAGATATCTTTCTACGTATGATTACTATTTTTAGGATCAATGCACAATTTTTCTTTGAATCAACAAAAAAAATTATCGCAAAATCGATTTACAACGATGAAACAAATCGAGAAGGAATTGATGAAACAGATCAAAATACAATGAACTTTATTTCGACTATAAAAAAATCGTTTTATAATACTAATATCAGTAATAATAATTCAAATATCAGTAATAATAATTCAAATATTTATTATTATAAAAATATTTATTATTATAATTATGATTTATCCCCCTTGTCCCAAGCATATGTATTTTACAAACTATCACAAACCCAATTACTTAACAAGTATCACTTGAAATCTGTACTTCAATATTCCAGGACCCATTCTTTTATTAAGGATAAAATCAAGGATTATTGTATGACACGAGGAATATTTGATTCCAAATCAAAGCAAAAGAAAATTTATAAGTCTGGAAAAAATGAATGGAAAAACTGGTTAAAGGGCCATTATCAATACAATTTATCTCAGACAAAATGGTCTCGATTAGTACCTCAAAAATGGCGAAATAGAATCAACCAACGTTCTACGATTCAAAATAAAAACTCAATTAAATTTGATTCACATAAAAAAGAAAAAGACCAATTAATTCATTACATGAAACAAAATTACTATGCGGTGACAGTGGATTCATTGACGAGTCAAAAAGAAAAATTTAAAAAACACTACAGATATTATCTTTTATCACATAAATATATGAATTATGGGAATAGGAAGGACTCATATATTTTTGAATCAACATTACAAGCAAAAGGAGACCAAGAAATTCCATACAATTTCAATACACTGAAACCCGAATCATTTTATGTATTGGTAAGTATAGCTATTAGTAATTATCTAGAAAAGGAATATATTATTGCTACACATAAAAATCTGGATAGAAAATATTTTGATTGTAGAATTCTCTATATTTGTCTTAGAAAAAATATCGACATTGAGACCTGGACCAATACGCATATCAGCACCAAAATTGAGAAAAATACTAAGACTGAAAACAAAATTATTAAAAAATTAAAAAAAAAAGATATTTTTTCTCTTACAATTCATCAAGGAATTAAACCATCCCATCAAAAAAAAAACTTTTTTGATTGGATGGGAATGAATCAAGAAAAGGTTTATCGTACCATATCAAATCTAGAACCCCGGTTCTTGCCAGAATTTGTGCCACTTTTTGATGCATATAAGATTAAACCATGGATCATACCAATCAAATTACTTCTTTTTAATTTTTATTCCTATGAAAATATTAGTCAAAAAAAAAGCATCAACATAAATAAAAATAAAAAAAAAAATCTTCAGATATCATCTAATCAAAAAGAATATCTTAAATTAGAAAATTCCAACCAAGAAAAAAACGAACAACAGGGACAAGAAAATCTTGAATCAGATATACGAAAAAAAAATAAAAAAAAAAATGTTGAAGACAATTACGCGGGATCAGACATTAAAAAAGGTAAAAAGAAAAAAAAATCCAAGAAAAAGAAGGAAGCAGAACTAGATTTCTTCCTGAAAAAATATTTCCTTTTTCAATTAAGATGGGATGACTCCTTGAATCAAAGAATGATCAATAATATCAAGGTATATTGTCTCCTACTTAGACTGATAAATCCAAGGAAAATTGCTATATCCTCGATTCAAAGAGGAGAAATGCATCTGGATGTAATGCTAATTCAGAAAGATCTAGCTCTTACAGAATTGATAAAAAAGGGAGTATTGATTATCGAACCGATTCGTTTATCTATAAAAAGGGATGGAAAATTTATTATATATCAAACCCTAGGTATTTCATTGATCGATAAAATTAAGCACCAAATTAACAGAAAATGCATAAAAAAAAGATATATTGATAAGAAGAATTTTGATAAATCCGTTGCAAGACACAGCAATATGCTTGTGTATGGAGACAAAAATAATTATGATTTCTTTGTTCCTGAAAATATTCTATCTCCTGGACGTCGTAGAGAATTTAGAATTCTAATTTGTTTTAATTCTCGTAATTGGAATTTTGTGGATAGAAATCTAGTATTTTGCAATGAAAACAACATAAGAAACTCCGGAAAATTTTTGAATGAGGACAAGCATTTTAATACTAAAAAATTCATTAAATGCAAATTGTTTCTTTGGCCCAATTACCGATTAGAAGATTTAGCTTGTATGAATCGCTATTGGTTTAATACCAATAATGGCAATCGTTTCAGTATGTCAAGGATATATATGTATCCACGATTCATAATTTGTTAATAGTATATTTCCTATATATCTGTGATATTTTTCGGTAGATGAAAGCCGAAAGATATACATATACGCTGTATTACATTCTGGTACATGACACGGATCTAATGGCGTATCAACTCAATTGGATCTAGGACAAAATCGGCAGAATCTTTTTAGGTACAAAGAAATCATTCTCTTCCATGAATGTAGAAATGTATTTTCTCTTTCTTTTCTATCCAAATCAAATTGAAAATTTGATTTGGATAAAATAAAAAAAAAATAGGAAAAAATCCAAATTTTTTTGTGTACTAGATTAAATAACTGGCATAAATATTATTATTTTTATTTTTCCTGATCGATTCGGTAAAGTAAAATAAATCCATGGGAAAGAAAAAAGATAGAAAAATTTTTTTATGATCAAAAATTCATTCATCTCAGTTATTTCACAAGAAGAAAAAGAAGAAAACAAGGGTTCTGTTGAATTTCAAGTATTAAGTTTTACCAATAAGATACGTAGACTTACTTCACATTTGGAATTGCACAAAAGAGATTTTTTATCCCAAAGAGGTCTACGAATAATTCTGGGAAAACGTCAACGGCTCCTGGCTTATTTGTCAAAGAAAAATAGAGTCCGTTATAAGAAATTAATGGATCAGTTGGATATTCGGGAGCCAAAAACTCGTTAATTTAATCGTTTGAATTTTTTTTTTAATAGTTATTTTATTAGATTTTTCATTTTGATGAACCTCGTTTTGAGGAATTCGTGGAATAATGAATTAAGGAAGAAAAAATATGACTATACCGACTACAAGAAAAGATCTCATGATAGTCAATATGGGTCCTCAACACCCATCAATGCATGGTGTTCTTCGACTGATCGTTACTCTCGATGGTGAAGATGTTATTGATTGTGAACCCATATTGGGATATTTACACAGAGGGATGGAAAAAATAGCAGAAAACCGAACAATTATACAATATCTTCCTTATGTAACACGTTGGGATTATTTAGCTACTATGTTCACAGAGGCAATAACGGTAAATGCACCAGAACAATTGGAAAATGTTCAAGTACCTCAGAGAGCCAGTTATATCAGAGTAATTATGCTGGAGCTGAGCCGTATAGCTTCTCATTTGTTATGGCTTGGACCTTTTATGGCAGATATCGGTGCACAGACTCCTTTTTTCTATATTTTCAGAGAAAGAGAATTGTTATATGATTTATTCGAAGCCGCCACGGGTATGCGAATGATGCATAATTATTTCCGCATCGGAGGAGTAGCTGCTGATCTACCTCATGGCTGGATAGATAAATGTTTGGATTTCTGCGATTATTCTTTAACAGGAGTTGTTGAATATCAAAAACTTATTACGCGGAATCCCATTTTTTTAGAACGAGTTGAAAGAGTAGGCATTATTGGTGGAGAGGAAGCAATAAATTGGGGTTTATCAGGACCAATGTTACGAGCTTCTGGAATCCAATGGGATCTTCGTAAGGTTGATCATTATGAGTGTTACAATGAATTCGATTGGGAAGTCCAATGGCAAAAAGAAGGAGATTCATTAGCTCGTTATTTAGTACGAATAGGTGAAATGGGGGAATCTATAAAAATTATTCAACAGGCTCTAGAAGGAATTCCTGGAGGGCCCTATGAGAATTTAGAAGTCCGACGCTTTGATAGAGCAAAAAATTCCGAATGGAATGATTTTGAATATAGATTTATTAGTAAAAAACCTTCACCCAATTTTGAATTGTCGAAACAAGAACTTTATGTCAGAGTAGAAGCCCCAAAAGGAGAATTAGGAATTTATTTGATAGGGGATAATAGCACTTTCCCCTGGAGATGGAAAATTCGTCCACCCGGTTTCATCAATTTGCAAATTCTTCCTCAGCTAGTTAAAAGAATGAAATTGGCTGATATCATGACAATATTAGGTAGTATAGATATCATTATGGGAGAAGTTGATCGTTGAAATGATAATTGATACGACAGAAGTACAAGCTATCAATTCTTTTTCTACATTGGAATCCATAAAAGAAATCTATGGACTCATATGGATGTTTGTATCCATTTTTACCCTTATATTTGGAATCATAATAGGGGTACTAGTAATTGTGTGGTTAGAAAGAGAAATATCTGCAACGATACAACAACGTATTGGGCCTGAATATGCTGGTCCGTTGGGAATTCTTCAAGCTCTAGCAGATGGGATTAAATTACTTTTTAAGGAGGACCTACTCCCCTCTAGAGGGGATATTCGTTTATTTAGTATCGGACCGTCTATAGCGGTCATATCAATTCTACTAAGTTATTTAGTAATTCCTTTTGGGTACCGCCTTGTTTTAGGTGATCTCAGTATAGGTGTTTTTTTATGGATCACCATTTCAAGTATTGCCCCTATTGGGCTTCTTATGTCAGGATATGGATCGAATAATAAATATTCTTTTTCAGGTGGTCTACGAGCTGCTGCTCAATCTATTAGTTATGAAATACCATTAACTCTATGTGTGTTATCAATATCTCTACGTGTGATTCGTTGGAACATGAACTTTTACCTCTTTCCTAGAAATAAATAGAGAAAAGAGGTTGAATGTATTGAATAGATATTTTTTTTTTATTCATCGATGAGTTAAACCAGATAGTTATATGAGTGAAACAAAACAGCTTATAAATTTGCAGTAAGAAGAGAAAATCTCATTCCCTATGTACAAGAATGAAGTTAAAGTAAACATAAGCAGCGTAAACTGTTTACCCCAAGATTGAGATTCTTTGATTAGTCATCATATCTTGAAGCGGGTGCAAAAGATCAACTATATGGAGTTTCCACTACTGCCTTGTATGTATTAACATACCGGGGATCAATCAAAAATTGGTGGACAGTTAGGAACACCAAGGTACACAAAGGATTAGTAATGGGGATAATGTAAGGTATCAAAAAAAGAGATATTTCTGCATAAAACGAATCATAATAAGGGCTTTAAGTTGGTAGAAATGATCAAGAAGTACCTCCCTACGATTCCGATCTCGAGTATGCTCCTATTCACTGATTAAAGAAATGACTATCAAGAACGAATTAATCCTTTATTTTTTTTTTTCTAAATTGAATACCTTCTTCTGAGACAGAAGAACAGGAACAAAAGAGACAGAAGAACAGGAACAAAAGAGACAGAAGAACAAGAACAAAAGAAATGGAATGCAATAATAGAATGAATGAATAAAAATTTTTATAAAAAAAAAGATCTTTATTTATTCTTTCTTTCCTATATCCGTATTCATACGGAATTCTTATCATGATTCATGAACTAATGCCTATATATTATATATTGATAACGAATATTTTATTGAAAGATTAAGTTATTACCGAACAAAGAAAAATTATCATTATAAGGATGAGATCAATTCGAAAGCACTTTTTTTCTTATTCTAGCGGACAGAATTCCATTGGTCTAATTTGGGACTCTCCGATGTATCTTTATTCGATCTATCCTCCAAAGAGGAGGAAAATACCGAACCAGTCCTTACATTTATTTGTGGCCATAGAGGAGCCGTATGAAGCTGAAGTTTCATGTACGGTTTTGTAATAGAGATGGGAACAGTGATGTTATTATCGACTATGATTATCTAATAGTTCAAGTACAGTTGATATAGTTGAAGCACAGTCAAAATATGGTTTTTGGGGGTGGAATCTGTGGCGTCAACCTATAGGGTTTATTGTTTTTCTAATTTCTTCTCTAGCCGAATGTGAGAGATTGCCGTTTGATTTACCGGAAGCAGAGGAGGAATTAGTAGCAGGTTATCAAACCGAATATTCAGGTATCAAATTTGGTTTATTTTATATTGCTTCTTACCTAAATCTATTACTTTCTTCATTATTTGTAACAGTTCTTTACTTAGGTGGGTGGAATTTTTCTATTCCGTACATATCTATTCCTGAACTTTTCGGAATAAATAAAATGGCCGGAGTTTTTGGAATGACAATTGGTATCTTTATTACATTAGCTAAAGCTTATTTGTTTCTGTTCATTCCTATCACAACAAGATGGACTTTGCCTAGGATAAGAATGGACCAACTATTAAATCTTGGATGGAAATTTCTTTTACCTATTTCTTTAGGTAATCTATTATTGACAACTTCTTCCCAACTTGTTTCACTATAAATAAGAAAATACGATAACGATATTCCAGATTCATAACCTCTTTCAAACAAGAGAAAGAAACATCAATTTATTCCTGGATATTTACAATATGTTCTCTATGGTGACTGGGTTCATGAATTATAGTCAACAAACAATACGAGCTGCAAGGTATATTGGTCAAAGTTTCGTAATTACCTTATCCCACACAAATCGTTTACCTATAACTATTCAATATCCTTATGAAAAATCGATCACATCAGAGCGTTTCCGTGGTCGAATCCACTTTGAATTTGATAAATGTATTGCTTGTGAAGTATGTGTTCGTGTATGCCCGATAGATCTACCCGTTGTTGATTGGAGATTTGAAAAAGATATTAAAAAAAAGCAATTGCTTAATTATAGTATTGATTTTGGGGTCTGTATATTTTGTGGTAATTGTGTCGAGTATTGTCCAACAAACTGTTTATCAATGACTGAAGAATATGAACTTTCTACTTCTGATCGTCACGAATTGAATTATAATCAAATTGCTTTGGGTCGGTTACCAATGTCAATAATTGGAGATTACACAATTCAAACAGTTATGAATTCGACTCAAATCAAAATAGACAAAGATAAACCCTTTGATTCAAGAACGATTACCAATTACTAAGATTTTGTTTTGATATAAAAGACCCAAGCTTTTTTTATTTTGTTTGGTCAGTAACTACAAATAATAACTAATAATTATTGATTGTTGAGAATTATTCTTTGATTTAAACTGAGAATATATTTTTCGTGATGATTTCGAAATATACAATCCCCATTACTTTTTTCTCGATAATTTTATCTATATCTACATTAATCCATATAAAAAAGTTTTAATTCAATTAGGAATGTATCATATACAATAAAAAAAAAGGGGGTTACCCCTTTTCCTTTCCTGGACCATTCAGTAAGGTCATGAAATATTTCGACTTATTTATTAATTTATCATTTTAATAATGGATTTACCTGGACCAATACATGATATTCTTGTAGTATTTTTTGGATCGGTTCTTGTATTAGGAGGTCTGGGAGTAGTATTACTTACCAATCCCATTTATTCTGCCTTTTCATTGGGATTGGTTCTTGTTTGTATATCCTTATTCTATATTCTATCGAATTCCTATTTTGTAGCTGCCGCACAGCTCCTTATTTATGTTGGAGCCATAAATGTCTTAATCATATTTGCTGTAATGTTCATGAATGGTTCAGAATATTCCAATGATTCCTATTTTTGGACCATTGGAGATGGGGTCACTTCACTGGTTTGTACAAGTATTCTTTTTTCACTAATTACTATTATCCCAGATACGTCATGGTACGGAATTTTTTGGACTACAAGATCAAGCCAGATTATAGAACAGGACCTAATAAGTAACATTCAACAAATTGGGATTCATTTATCAACAGATTTTTATCTTCCGTTTGAACTCATTTCCATAATTCTTTTAGTTTCCTTGATAGGTGCAATTACTATGGCTCGTCAATAATAAATACTTAGAATTTAATTCTAAGATTTATAAATTCTAAATAAATAAAATAAATGGAAGGGTTTAAGGTTTTTATAAGGTTTTTAATTAAACCTATCTATTGCAAATACCTTCTTTTATTCTGTAATCGTTCTATTCTAATCAATCGAATCGGTTGAATTGTTGTTCATATTGAAATGAATCGAGATTGATAAGGAGTTAGTCAATGATGTTTGAGCATGTACTTTTTTTGAGTGTCTATTTATTCTCTATCGGTATCTATGGATTGATCACAAGTCGAAAGATGGTTAGAGCACTTATGTGTCTTGAGCTTATACTCAATTCGGTTAATATCAATCTCGTAACATTTTCTGATATATTTGATAGTCGCCAATTAAAAGGCGACATTTTCTCAATCTTTGTTATAGCTGTTGCGGCTGCTGAAGCAGCTATTGGGCTAGCTATTGTTTCATCAATTCATCGTAACAGAAAATCAACTCGTATCAATCAATCGAATTTGTTGAATAATTAGTTATGATCATAAGATACATAATATCACATGGAATATTAATCTATTAGATATTCTATTATATTATATATTATATATTAAATATATATTAAATATATATATTAAATTTAAATTTATTCTAATCTAATTTTATTAGAATTAATATATTATTATTAATAATTTTATTATAATTATCATATTATTATATCATTTTATTAAAATTATCATTTTATTATATAATATCTTATATAATAATTAATATCTTATATAATAATTAATATACTTAATTTATATTTTATATTTTTTTTTTTTTTTATTATAATTTTATTATTT